CAAGATTTTATTTGTAACAAGTAGTTTTGTTGGTTGGTTAATTGGTCACATTTTATTCATGAAATGGGTTGGATTGGTATTATTCTGGATACGGCAAAATCATTCTATTCGATCTAATAAGTACCTTGTGTCAGAATTGAGAAATTCTATGGCTCGAATCTTTAGTATTCTCTTATTTATCACCTGTGTCTACTATTTAGGCAGAATGCCGTCGCCTATTGTCACTAAGAAACTGAAAGAAACCTCAGAAATGGAAGAAAGGGGAGAAAGTGAGGAAGAAAGCGATGTAGAAACAACTTCCGAAACGAAGGAGACTAAACAGGAACAAGAGGGATCCGCCGAAGAAGACCCTTCCCTTTGTTCGGAAGAACAGGAAGATCCGGAAAAAATAGATGAAACGGAAGAGATCCGAGTGAATGGAAAGGAAAAAACAAAGGGGGAATTCCACTTTCACTTTAAAGAGACATGCTATAAAGATAGCCCAGTTTACGAAGATTCTTATCTTGATAGGTATCAAGATAATTGGGAATTGGGAAGACTTAAAGAAGAGAAAAATGAAAAGACTTATTTCTGGTTTGAAAAACCTCTTGTGACTTTTCTTTTCGATTATAAACGATGGAATTGTCCATTGCGATATATAAAAAATGATCGGTTTGAAAATGCTGTACGAAATGAAATGTCACAATATTTTTTTTATACATGTCCAAGTAATGGGAAAAAAAAAATATCTTTTACATATCCACCTAGTTTATCGACTTTTTCGGAAATGATAGAACGAAAAATGTCTTTGTACACGACAAAAAAATTATCCCATGGAGACCTGTATAATTATTGGGTTTATACCAATGAACAAAAAAAATACAACTTGAGCAATGAATTAATAAGTCGAATAAAAGCTCTAAAAAAAGAAAAGGGATTTTTTGCTCTAGATATGCTCGAAAAAAGGACTAGATTTTGCAATCATGAGAATGAACAAGAATGCTTGACCAAAACATATGATCCTTTATTGAGCGGACCATGCCGTGGGGCAATAAAAAAATGGAATTTACGTACAATCATGAATGATTTAATCCCTTATATGGAATCTTCCATAAAAAGTCTTTGGATAAATAAGATCCACGGGCTACTTCCTAATAATTTCCGAGAATTTGAACATCAAAAGAATTCGCTTGATGGTGGTAAATCATTTTTTAATTATATTGGTAATTCCTTAACTTCATTTTCTTTTGAATTCATACCCAATTTTGACTGTTCTTTATTGGCAGAACAAAGAAAAATTGATTCAAAAAGTCAAGCAAAATCTTTGAAATTTGTATTCGATATAATTACAATTGATCCAAATGATCAAACAACAACTAGAAATGAATCTCTTGGAATAGAAGAAATCAGTAAAAAGGTTCCTCGATGGTCATATAAATTGACCAATGTTCTGGAAGAACAGGAGGAAGAAAATGAGGAAAAATCGACGGAAGATCATGAAATTCGTTCAAGAAAAGCCAAACGTGTGGTAATTTATACTGATAATGAGAATAATACCAATTCTATTACTAATACGAATAATACTAGTAATAGTGATCAAGCAGAAGAAGTGGCTTTGATACGCTACTCGCAACAATCGGATTTTCGTAGGGATATAATAAAAGGATCCATGCGTACTCAAAGACGTAAAACAGTTACTTGGGAAATGTTTCAAGCAAATGTGCATTCCCCACTTTTTTTGGATCGAATAGACAAAACATTTTTTTTTTCTTCTTTTGATATCTCTAAAATGATGAATCTCATTTTTAGGAATTCGGTCGAGAGAGAACCGGAATTGAAAATTTCCAATTTTGAGGAGGAAGAGACAAAAGAAAAGAAAAAAAAAAACGAGGAGAAAAAAGAGGAAAATGAACGGATAGCAATATCAGAAACTTGGGATAACATTATATTTGCTCAAGCAATAAGAGGTTCGATGTTAGTAACCCAATCCTTTCTTAGAAAATACATTGTATTGCCTTCATTGATAATAGCTAAAAATATTGGCCGTATGTTATTATTCCAATTCCCCGAGTGGTATGAGGATTTGAAGAAATGGAATAAAGAAATGCACGTTAAATGCACCTATAACGGTGTTCAATTATCGGAAACAGAATTTCCAAAAGATTGGTTAACAGACGGTATTCAGATAAAGATTCTATTTCCTTTCTTTCTTAAACCTTGGCGAAGATCTAAAATACGATCTCATCATAGAGATCCAATGAAAAAAAAAGGAAAAAAAGCAAATTTTTGTTTTTTAACAATTTGGGGAATGGAAGCAGAAGTTCCTTTTGGTTCTCCCCGAAAAGGACCTTCTTTTTTTGAACCCATTTATAAAGAACTCCAAAAAATAATTAGAAAAATAATTAGAAAAGTCAAAAAGAATTTTTTTTTCGTTCTAAAAGTTTTTAAAGAAAAAAAAAGATGGATTATCAAAATAGTTCTAGTTATAAAACAAAAAATGAAGGAACTTGAAAAAGTAAACCCCATTTTCTTATTTGAATTGAGGAAGGTAAAAGTATATAAACCGAATGAAAATGTAAGAGATTCTAAAATAAATAATAAGATTATTCGCGAATCAACCATTCGAATTCGATCCATGAATTGGGCAAATTACTCACTCATAGAAAAAAAAATAAAGGATCTTGCTGATAGGACAGTCACAATCAGGAATCAAATAGAACTAGAACGAATCACAAAAGACAAGAAAAAAATAGTTCTAACTTGTGATGATAAAAAATCGGAATCACAGAAACATATTTTGCAGATATTTAAAAGAAAAAAGATTCGATTTATACGTAAATTCCATTTTTTTATGAAATCATTCATTGAAAAAATATACATAGATATCTTTCTACGTATGATTCCTATTTTTAGGATCAATGCACAATTTTTCTTTGAATCAACAAAAAAAATTATCACAAAATCGATTTACAACGATGAAACAAATCGAGAAGGAATTGATGAAAGAGATCAAAATACAATGAACTTTATTTCGACTATAAAAAATTCGTTTTATAATACTAATATCAGTAATAATAATTCAAATATTTATTATTATTATTCAAATATTTATTATTATAATTATGATTTATCCTCCTTGTCCCAAGCATATGTATTTTACAAATTATCACAAACCCAATTACTTAACAAGTATCACTTGAGATCTGTACTTCAATATCCCAGGACCCATTCTTTTATTAAGGATAAAATCAAGGATTATTGTATGACACGAGGAATATTTGATTCCAAATCAAAGCAAAAGAAAATTTATAAGTCTGGAAAAAATGAATGGAAAAACTGGTTAAAAGGCCATTATCAATACAATTTATCTCAGACAAAATGGTCTCGATTAGTACCTCAAAAATGGCGAAATAGAATCAACCAACGTTCTACGATTCAAAATAAAAACTCAATTAAATTTGATTTACATAAAAAAGAAAAAGACCAATTAATTCATTACATGAAACAAAATTACTATGCGGTGGCAGTGGATTCATTGACGAGTCAAAAAGAAAAATTTAAAAAACACTACAGATATTATCTTTTATCACATAAATATATGAATTATGGGAATAGGAAGGACTCATATATTTATGAATCAACATTACAAGTAAAAGGAGACCAAGAAATTCCATACAATTTCAATACACTGAAACCCGAATCATTTTATGTATTGGTAAGTATAGCTATTAGTAATTATCTAGAAAAGGAATATATTATTGCTACACATAAAAATCTGGATAGAAAATATTTTGATTGTAGAATTCTCCATATTTTTCTTAGAAAAAATATCGACATTGAGACCTGGACCAATACGCATATCAGCACCAAAATTGAGAAAAATACTAAGACTGAAAACAAAATTATCAAAAAATTGAAAAAAAAAGATATTTTTTCTCTTACAATTCATCAAGGAATTAAACCATCCCATCAAAAAAAACACTTTTTTGATTGGATGGGAATGAATCAAGAAAAGGTTTATCGTACCATATCAAATCTAGAACCCCGGTTCTTCCCAGAATTTGTGCCACTTTTTGATGCATATAAGATTAAACCATGGATCATACCAATCAAATTACTTCTTTTTAATTTTTATTTCTATGAAAATATTAGTCAAAATAAAAGCATCAACATAAATCAAAATAAAAAAAAAAATCTTCAGATATCATCTAATCAAAAAGAATATCTTAAATTAGAAAATTCCAACCAAGAAAAAAACGAACAACAGGGACAAGAAAATCTTGGATCAGATATACGAAAACAAAACAAAAAAAAAAATGTTGAAGACAATTACGCGGGATCAGACATTAAAAAGGGTAAAAAGAAAAAACAATCCAAGAAAAAGAAGGAAGCAGAACTAGATTTCTTCCTGAAAAAATATTTCCTTTTTCAATTAAGATGGGATGACTCCTTGAATCAAAGAATGATCAATAATATCAAGGTATATTGTCTCCTACTTAGACTGATAAATCCAAGGAAAATTGCTATATCCTCGATTCAAAGAGGAGAAATGCATCTGGATGTAATGCTAATTCAGAAACATCTAGCTCTTACAGAATTGATAAAAAGGGGAGTATTGATTATCGAACCGATTCGTTTATCTATAAAAAGGGATGGAAAATTTATTATATATCAAACCCTAGGTATTTCATTGATCGATAAAATGAAGCACCAAACTAACAGAAAATGCATAAAAAAAAGATATGTTGATAAGAAGAATTTGGATAAATCCGTTGCAAGACACGGCAATATGCTTGTGGATGGAGACAAAAGTAATTATGATTTCTTTGTTCCTGGAAATATTCTATCTCCTAGACGTCGTAGAGAATTGAGAATTCTAATTTGTTTTAATTCTCGTAATTGGAATTTTGTGGATAGAAATCCAGTATTTTGCAATGAAAACAACATAAGAAACTCTGGAAAATTTTTGAATGAGGACAAGCATTTTAATACTAATACAGATACAAATAAATTCATTAAATGCAAATTGTTTCTTTGGCCCAATTACCGATTAGAAGATTTAGCTTGTATGAATCGCTATTGGTTTAATACCAATAATGGCAATCGTTTCAGTATGTCAAGGATATATATGTATCCACGATTCAGAATTTGTTAATAGTATATTTCATATATATCTGTGATATTTTTCGGTAGATGAAAGCCGAAAGATATACATATACGCTGTATTACATTCTGGTACATGACACGGATCTAATGGCGTATCAACTCAATTGGATCTAGGACGAAATCGGCAGAATCTTTTTAGGTACAAAGAAATCATTCTCTTCCATGAATGTAGAAATGTATTTTCTCTTTCTTTTCTACCCAAATTTTCAATTTGGGTAGAAAAGAAAGAGAAAATAGGAAAAAATCAAAATTTTTGTGTGTACTAGATTGAAATAACTGGCATAAAGATTATTATTTTGATTTTTCCTGATCGATTCGGTAAAGTAAAATAAATACATGGGAAAGAAAAAAAGATAGAAAATTTTTTTTATGATCAAAAATTCATTCATCTCGGTTATTTCACAAGAAGAAAAAGAAGAAAACAAGGGTTCTGTTGAATTTCAAGTATTAAGTTTCACCAGTAAGATACGTAGACTTACTTCACATTTGGAATTGCACAAAAGAGATTTTTTATCCCAAAGGGGTCTACGAATAATTCTGGGAAAACGTCAACGGCTCCTGGCTTATTTGTCAAAGAAAAATAGAGTCCGTTATAAGAAATTAATGGATCAGTTGGATATTCGGGAGCCAAAAACTCGTTAATTTAATCGTTTGAATTTTTTTTAATAGTTATTTTATTAGATTTTTCATTTTGATGAACCTCGTTTTGAGGAATTCGTGGAATAATGAATTAAGGAAGAAAAAATATGACTATACCGGCTACAAGAAAAGATCTCATGATAGTCAATATGGGTCCTCACCACCCATCAATGCATGGTGTTCTTCGACTGATCGTTACTCTCGATGGTGAAGATGTTATTGATTGTGAACCCATATTGGGATATTTACACAGAGGGATGGAAAAAATAGCAGAAAACCGAACAATTATACAATATCTTCCTTATGTAACACGTTGGGATTATTTAGCTACTATGTTCACAGAGGCAATAACGGTAAATGCACCAGAACAATTGGAAAATGTTCAAGTACCTCAGAGAGCCAGTTATATCAGAGTAATTATGCTGGAGCTGAGTCGTATAGCTTCTCATTTGTTATGGCTTGGACCTTTTATGGCAGATATCGGTGCACAGACTCCTTTTTTCTATATTTTCAGAGAGAGAGAATTGTTATATGATTTATTCGAAGCCGCCACAGGTATGCGAATGATGCATAATTATTTCCGCATCGGAGGAGTAGCTGCTGATCTACCTCATGGCTGGATAGATAAATGTTTGGATTTCTGCGATTATTCTTTAACAGGAGTTGTTGAATATCAAAAACTTATTACACGGAATCCCATTTTTTTGGAACGAGTTGAAAGAGTAGGCATTATTGGTGGAGAGGAAGCAATAAATTGGGGTTTATCAGGACCAATGTTACGAGCTTCTGGAATCCAATGGGATCTTCGTAAGGTTGATCATTATGAGTGTTACAATGAATTCGATTGGGAAGTCCAATGGCAAAAAGAAGGAGATTCATTAGCTCGTTATTTAGTACGAATAGGTGAAATGGGGGAATCTATAAAAATTATTCAACAGGCTCTAGAAGGAATTCCTGGAGGTCCCTATGAGAATTTAGAAGTCCGACGCTTTGATAGAGCAAAAAATTCCGAATGGAATGATTTTGAATATAGATTTATTAGTAAAAAACCTTCACCCAATTTTGAATTGTCGAAACAAGAACTTTATGTCAGAGTAGAAGCCCCAAAAGGAGAATTAGGAATTTATTTGATAGGGGATAATAGCATTTTCCCCTGGAGATGGAAAATTCGTCCACCCGGTTTCATCAATTTGCAAATTCTTCCTCAGCTAGTTAAAAGAATGAAATTGGCTGATATCATGACGATACTAGGTAGTATAGATATTATTATGGGAGAAGTTGATCGTTGAAATGATAATTGATACGACAGAAGTACAAGCTATCAATTCTTTTTCTACATTGGAATCCATAAAAGAAATCTATGGACTCATATGGATGTTTGTATCCATTTTTACCCTTATATTTGGAATCATAATAGGGGTACTAGTAATTGTGTGGTTAGAAAGAGAAATATCTGCAACGATACAACAACGTATTGGGCCTGAATATGCTGGTCCGTTGGGAATTCTTCAAGCTCTAGCAGATGGGACTAAATTACTTTTTAAGGAGGACCTACTCCCATCTAGAGGAGATATTCGTTTGTTTAGTGTCGGACCGTCTATAGCGGTCATATCAATTCTACTAAGTTATTTAGTAATTCCTTTTGGGTACCGCCTTGTTTTAGGTGATCTCAGTATAGGTGTTTTTTTATGGATCACCATTTCAAGTATTGCCCCTATTGGGCTTCTTATGTCAGGATATGGATCGAATAATAAATATTCTTTTTCAGGTGGTCTACGAGCTGCTGCTCAATCTATTAGTTATGAAATACCATTAACTCTATGTGTGTTATCAATATCTCTACGTGTGATTCGTTGGAACATGAACTTTTACCTCTTTCCTAGAAATAAATAAAGAAAAGAGGTTGAATGTATTGAATAGATATTTTTTTTATTCATCGATGAGTTAAACCAGATAGTTATATGAGTGAAACAAAACAGCTTATAAATTTGCAGTAAGAAGAGAAAATCTCATTCCCTATGTACAAGAATGAAGTTAAAGTAAACATAAGCAGCGTAAACTGTTTACCCCAAGATTGAGATTCTTTGATTAGTCATCATATCTTGAAGCGGGTGCAAAAGATCAACTGTATGGAGTTTCCACTACTGCCTTGTATGTATTAACATACCGGGGATCAATCAAAAATCGGTGGACAGTTAGGAACACCAAGGTACACAAAGGATTAGTAATGGGGATAATGTAAGGTATCAAAAAAAGAGATATTTCTGCATAAAACGAATCATAATAAGGGCTTTAAGTTGGTAGAAATGATCAAGAAGTACCTCCCTACGATTCCGATCTCGAGTATGCTCCTATTCACTGATTAAAGAAATGACTATCAAGAACGAATTAATCCTTTATTTTTTTTTTCTAAATACCTTCTTCTGAGACAGAAGAACAGGAACAAAAGAAATGGAATGCAATAATCGAATGAATGAATAAAAATTTTTATAAAATAAAAAAAGGATCTTTATTTATTCTTTCTTTCCTATATCCGTATTCATACATACGGAATTCTTATCATGATTCATGAACTAATGCCTATATATATATATATTGATAACGAATATTTTATTGAAAGATTAAGTTATTACCGAACAAAGAAAAATTATCATTATAAGGATGAGATCAATTCGAAAGCACTTTTTTTCTTATTCTAGCGGACAGAATTCCATTGGTCTAATTTGGGACTCTCCGATGTATCTTTATTCGATCTATCCTCCAAAGAGGGCGAAAATACCGAACCAGTCCTTACATTTATTTGTGGCCATAGAGAAGCCGTATGAAGCTGAAGTTTCATGTACGGTTTTGTAATAGCGATGGGAACAGTGATGTTATTATCGACTATGATTATCTAATAGTTCAAGTACAGTTGATATAGTTGAAGCACAGTCAAAATATGGTTTTTGGGGGTGGAATCTGTGGCGTCAACCTATAGGGTTTATTGTTTTTCTAATTTCTTCTCTAGCCGAATGTGAGAGATTGCCGTTTGATTTACCGGAAGCAGAGGAGGAATTAGTAGCAGGTTATCAAACCGAATATTCAGGTATCAAATTTGGTTTATTTTATATTGCTTCTTACCTAAATCTATTACTTTCTTCATTATTTGTAACAGTTCTTTACTTAGGTGGGTGGAATTTTTCTATTCCGTACATATCCATTCCTGAACTTTTCGGAATAAATAAAATGGCCGGAGTTTTTGGAATGACAATTGGTATCTTTATTACATTAGCTAAAGCTTATTTGTTTCTGTTCATTCCTATCACAACAAGATGGACTTTGCCTAGGATAAGAATGGACCAACTATTAAATCTTGGATGGAAATTTCTTTTACCTATTTCTTTAGGTAATCTATTATTGACAACTTCTTCCCAACTTGTTTCACTATAAATAAGAAAATACGATAACGATATTCCAGATTCATAACCTCTTTCAAACAAGAGAAAGAAACATCAATTTTTTCCTGGATATTTACAATATGTTCTCTATGGTGACTGGGTTCATGAATTATAGTCAACAAACAATACGAGCTGCAAGGTATATTGGTCAAAGTTTCGTAATTACCTTATCTCACACAAATCGTTTACCTATAACTATTCAATATCCTTATGAAAAATCGATCACATCAGAGCGTTTCCGTGGTCGAATCCACTTTGAATTTGATAAATGTATTGCTTGTGAAGTATGTGTTCGTGTATGCCCGATAGATCTACCCGTTGTTGATTGGAGATTTGAAAGAGATATTAAAAAAAAACAATTGCTTAATTATAGTATTGATTTTGGGGTCTGTATATTTTGTGGTAATTGTGTCGAGTATTGTCCAACAAACTGCTTATCAATGACTGAAGAATATGAACTTTCTACTTCTGATCGTCACGAATTGAATTATAATCAAATTGCTTTGGGTCGGTTACCAATGTCAATAATTGGAGATTACACAATTCAAACAGTTATGAATTCGACTCAAATCAAAATAGACAAAGATAACCCCTTTGATTCAAGAACGATTACCAATTACTAAGATTTTGTTTTGATATAAAAGACCCAAGCTTTTTTGTTTTGTTTGGTCAGTAACTACAAATAATAACTAATATTGTTGAGAATTATTCTTTGATTTAAACTGAGAATCTATTTTTCGTGATGATTTCGAAATATACAATCCCCGTTACTCTTTTCTCGAGAATTTTATCTATATCTACATTAATACATATAAAAAAGTTTTAATTCAATTAGGAATGTACCATATACAAGAAAAAAAGGGGTAACCCCTTTTCCTTTTCTGCACCATTCAGTAAGGTCATGAAATATTTCGACTTATTTATTAATTTATCATTTTTATAATGGATTTACCTGGACCAATACATGATATTCTTGTAGTATTTTTTGGATCAGTTCTTGTATTAGGAGGTCTGGGAGTAGTATTATTTACCAATCCCATTTTTTCTGCCTTTTCGTTGGGATTGGTTCTTGTTTGTATATCCTTATTCTATATTCTATCGAATTCCTATTTTGTAGCTGCCGCACAGCTCCTTATTTATGTTGGAGCCATAAATGTCTTAATCATATTTGCTGTAATGTTCATGAATGGTTCAGAATATTCCAATGATTCCTATTTTTGGACCATTGGAGATGGAGTCACTTCACTGGTTTGTACAAGTATTCTTTTTTCACTAATTACTATTATCCCAGATACGTCATGGTACGGAATTTTTTGGACTACAAGATCAAGCCAGATTATAGAACAGGACCTAATAAGTAACATTCAACAAATTGGGATTCATTTATCAACAGATTTTTATCTTCCGTTTGAACTCATTTCCATAATTCTTTTAGTTTCCTTGATAGGTGCAATTACTATGGCTCGTCAATAATAAATACTTAGAATTAAATTCTAAGATTTATAAATTATAAGATTTATAAATTCTAAATAAATAAAATAAATGGAAAGGTTTAAGGTTTTTATAAGGCTTTTAATTAAACCTATCTATTGCCAATACCTTCTTTTATTCTGTAATCGTTCTATTCTAATCAATCGAATCGGTTGAATTGTTGTTCATATTGAAATGAATCGAGATTGATAAGGAGTTAGTCAATGATGTTCGAGCATGTACTTTTTTTGAGTGTCTATTTATTCTCTATCGGTATCTATGGATTGATCACAAGTCGAAAGATGGTTAGAGCACTTATGTGTCTTGAACTTATACTCAATTCGGTTAATATCAATCTCGTAACATTTTCTGATATATTTGATAGTCGCCAATTAAAAGGCGACATTTTCTCAATCTTTGTTATAGCTGTTGCGGCTGCTGAAGCAGCTATTGGGTTAGCTATTGTTTCATCAATCCATCGTAACAGAAAATCAACTCGTATCAATCAATCGAATTTGTTGAATAATTAGTTATGATCATAAGATATGTAATATCACATAGATATTAATCTATTAGATATTCTATTATATTAAATATTTAATAATATAATATTAAAAAAATAAATTTATATATGTATTTAAATTTATTCTAATCTAATTTTATTAGAATTAATATGTTATTATTAATAATTTTATTATAATTATCATATTATTATATAATATCTTATATAATAATTAATATACTTATTTATTATTTTTTTTATTAGAATTTTATTATTTTAATTAATTTTAATTAATTTATTTTTATTATTATTATATTATTATAAATATATAAATATATTATTAAATATATATATATTAATATATTTAGTATTGAATTAATTTACTATTGAATAATAAATATTTTCATATTGAATAAATACTTTGAATTAATATTGAAATATTGACCAATTTGGTGGTCAATTTGAATTCACATGCGCAACTCGCATGATCATGGTTGTTGAAAGAGAAATCAAAGTCTCTTGGACTTTTCTCATGAACAGATTTAGAAATATATTGATTCTTAAAATTTTGATAAACCACTGCTTCGTCTGGTGCCTACAATATAAATGTAAATGTATGATTCATTTACTACTAATTTTATTTTACCAGATCGAAAATTTTTTATGCTCAAAACTGGAATTTATAGATCCAATGTCACATTCAGTAAAAATTTATGATACATGTATAGGGTGTACTCAATGTGTACGAGCCTGCCCCACAGATGTATTGGAAATGATACCTTGGGACGGATGTAAAGCTAAGCAAATTGCTTCCGCACCAAGAACCGAGGACTGTGTAGGTTGTAAGAGATGTGAATCCGCCTGCCCAACAGATTTTTTGAGTGTCCGTGTTTATTTATGGCATGAAACAACTCGCAGCATGGGTCTATCTTATTGATACGTTACAAAAAACTCCACTTGAATCATTTGATTCCTCTTTACCGACAAAAGCCCGTACTCGATAAAATTTATTATTTCGAGCACGGGCTTTTCTGGTCAAAACATATCTTGTCTTTATCACGAGTTATTTTCCTTGGTTAACAATACTTGTTGTTTTGCCGATATTCGCGGGTTCCTCAATTTTCTTTTTTCCTCATAGAGGAAATAAGATGTTTAGATGGTATACTATTTGTATATGTTTATTAGAACTCCTTCTAACAACCTATGCATTCTGTTATCATTTCCAATTGGACGATCCATTAATCCAATTGGAGGAAGATTATAAATGGATAGATATTTTTGATTTTCACTGGAGACTGGGAATCGAT